GGATTAAATTATAAAAAATTTTTTAGATCAAAAATGAATATTTGTGAGCAGTGTGGATATCATTTGAAAATGAGCAGTTCAGATAGAATCGAACTTTTGATTGACCCGGGCACTTGGGATCCTATGGACGAAGATATGGTCTCCATGGACCCCATTGAATTTCATTCAGAGGAGGAACCTTATAAAGATCGTATTGATTCTTATCAACAAAGAACAGGTTTAACTGAAGCTGTTCAAACAGGCATAGGTCAATTAAATGGTATTCCCATAGCAATTGGGGTTATGGATTTTCAGTTTTTGGGGGGTAGTATGGGATCTGTAGTAGGCGAGAAAATCACTCGTTTGATCGAGTATGCTACTAATCGATCTCTACCTGTTATTATTGTGTGTGCTTCTGGAGGAGCACGTATGCAAGAAGGAAGTTTGAGCTTGATGCAAATGGCTAAAATATCTTCTGCTTCATATAATTATCAATCAAATAAAAAGTTATTCTATGTATCAATCCTTACATCCCCTACAACTGGTGGAGTAACGGCCAGTTTTGGTATGTTGGGAGATGTCATTATTGCTGAACCTAACGCGTACATTGCTTTCGCAGGTAAAAGAGTAATTGAACAAACATTGAATAAAACAGTACCCGACGGTTCACAAGCAGCTGAGTATTTATTCCATAAGGGCTTATTCGACCCAATCATACCGCGTAATCTTTTAAAAGGCGTTCTGAGTGAGTTATTTCAGCTACACGGTTTTTTTCCTTTGAAAAATAGATTCCTTTAATTTCTATATTATAGGAAAATATTAAAATCTAGAAAAAATAGAAGTGATTTCTATGCCTTGCCTACCAAGAACTTCCATTTTTTATTAGAAATCGAATCCCTTTTTGTTGGGTTGAATTAGTTTAATTAGAGTCGCGAACTTATAATAAACTCTTTATCTTTAATAAAAAAAACTCTTTATTTTATTAGTAAGATAGAAAGAGTATTAAGGACGGGAGAATTCATAAAATTTCGTAAACTTAAAGTGGGTTGTCATACATATTCGTGTAGAAAGATGAATAAGTACACTAAATTTTCATTTAGTTCTCATTCCTTGCACTTATTAAGTACTTAATATTATTTATCTTAATATTATATTATTTATAATATAATAATTATAATTATAATATAATAGATATACTTATTATATCTTTATATTTATAATAGATACAAATATTAAATTGAGGTACCCGTTCTATGACAGATCTTTACTTACCTTCTTTTTTTGTCCCTTTAGTAGGCCTAGTATTTCCGGCGATTGCAATGGCTTCTTTATTTCTTCATGTACAAAAAAATAAGATTGTCTAGACCTGATGGGGCCAACCAGATATTTTTTTTTGGTACAGATATTTGTTTAGTGTAGTGCGGTATGATATGTGCCTTTTTTCCGAATACAAATGAAAGAACTGTTATGCATGCGGATACATGATATCCGTATAAATCCATGTATATACGGGTTATAAAAACGATCGGCAAATATTTTTATAATAGAAAGTCAATGTATCTAACCAATTACTCCTAAGGGTTCATATCAGAATAGTTTTAGTTGATGAAAGTTACTTTGGCATCAAGAAAAGTAAAGTCAATTTTTTTTTCTTAATTCCAATCGAATGCAATCGGATCTAATATAGTATGAACTGGCGATCAGAACATATATGGATAGAACTTATAATAGGGTCTCGAAAAGCAAGTAATTTTTTCTGGGCCTTTATTCTTTTTTTAGGTTCACTAGGATTTTTAGTGGTTGGAATTTCTAGTTATCTTGGTAGGAATCTGATACCTGGATTTCCTTCTCAACAAATTATTTTTTTTCCACAAGGGATCGTGATGTCGTTTTATGGGATCGCGGGTTTATTCATTAGTTCCTATTTGTGGTGCACAATATCGTGGAATGTAGGTAGTGGTTATGATCGATTCGATAGAAAAGAAGGAATAATGTGTATTTTTCGTTGGGGATTCCCCGGAATAAATCGTCGCATTTTCCTTCGCTTCTTTATGAAAGATATCCAATCAATCAGAATGGAGGTTAAAGAAGGTCTTTTTCCTCGTCGTATTCTTTATATGGAAATCAGAGGCCAAGGAACCATCCCCTTGACTCGTACTGATGAGAATTTGACTCCACGAGAAATTGAACAAAAAGCTGCCGAATTGGCCTATTTCCTGCGCGTACCAATTGAAGTTTTTTGAATTTTTATCAAAAGGAAAGGAACAAATTCGTTCGGATTTATTCAATTGAGATATTCGGAAATCTCATTTACTTAGAATTTACTTATTCTATTATAAATATATATATTTCATTCGAAACGGGATCCTTAATTCTATTTCTATATTCTTTTTTCTAGATCTAAGGACTACATTTTTACAAAAAACTGGGAATAGATCCATAGGTTCGATACCTTGTTATAGAACTCGTGCTTTAGAGAAATATAAGATCAGATAAAGTTGACAAATGAAGCAGTTCATTAACAATTCACAGAAAAAAAATGAAAAAAAAGAAAGCATTGGCTTCCCTCGCGTATCTTGCATCTATAATATTTTTGCCCTGGTGGATCTCTCTCTCATTTCAAAAAAGTCTGGAACCTTGGATTATTCATTGGTGGAATACTAGGCAATCTGAAAATTTTTTGAATGATATTCAAGAGAAAAATGTTTTAGAAAAATTCCTAGAATTAGAAGAACTATTCTTGTTGGATGAAATGATAAAAGAATACCCAGAGACACATATAAAAAAGCTTAGTATAGGAATACACAAAGAAACGATACAATTGGTCAAAACACATAATGAATATCATCTCCATATCATTTTGCATTTATCGACAAATATAATCTGTTTTACTATTCTAAGTGGTTATTTTATTCTGGGTAATGAAGAACTTGTTATTCTGAATTCTTGGATTCAGGAATTCTTCTATAACTTAAGTGACACAATAAAAGCTTTTTCTATTCTTTTAGTTACTGATTTATGGATTGGATTTCACTCAACCCATGGTTGGGAACTAATGATTGGTTCGATCTACAATGATTTTGGATTGGCTCATAATGAGCAAATTATATCTGGTCTTGTTTCCACTTTTCCAGTTATTCTAGATACAATTGTGAAATATTGGATCTTCCGTTTTTTAAATCGCGTATCTCCTTCGCTTGTAGTCATTTATCATTCAATGAATGAATGATAAACTTATTTGATTTCCTGATATCAATCAAAAAGTTTTTTCACGTAAAAAAAGGGCATTTTTTATTTTTCTCATTCTTTATACTTTTCAAGGCCTTCGTCCTGTTTTCGTCGAATTTTTTCAGTACAATGGCAAACTCGTGGATAGGGAACTATACTAGCTACCTATCTAATTTATTGTAGAAATTCCGGGATCAATGATTGGATCATGCAAAATCGAAATACTTTTTCTTGGGTAAAGGAACAGATGACTCAATTTATTTCTGTATCGATCATGATATATGTAATAACTCGAGCATCTATTTCAAATGCGTATCCCATTTTTGCGCAGAAAAGTTATGAAAATCCACGAGAAGCAACCGGGCGAATTGTATGCGCCAATTGCCATTTAGCTAATAAGCCTGTGGATATTGAAGTTCCACAAGCTGTACTTCCTGATACTGTATTTGAAGCAGTTGTTCGAATTCCTTATGATATGCAAGTGAAACAAGTCCTTGCTAATGGTAAAAAAGGGTCTTTGAACGTGGGGGCTGTTCTTATTTTACCCGAGGGATTCGAATTAGCCCCCACCGATCGTATTTCTCCCGAGGTGAAAGAAAAGATAGGAAATCTGTCTTTTCTGAGTTATCGTCCTAATAAAAGAAATATTCTTGTGATAGGTCCTGTTCCAGGTCAAAAATATAGTGAAATCGTCTTTCCCATTCTTTCCCCCGACCCTGCTACAAAGAAAGACGTTAACTTCTTAAAATATCCTATATATGTAGGTGGGAACAGGGGAAGGGGTCAGATTTATCCTGATGGGAGCAAGAGTAACAATACAGTCTATAATGCTACATCCGCGGGTATAGTAAGCAAAATAGTACGTAAAGAAAAGGGGGGATATGAAATAACCATAGTTGATGCATCGGATGGTCACCAAGCGGTTGATATTATACCTCCAGGGCCAGAACTTCTTGTTTCAGAGGGTGAATCTATCAAGCTTGATCAACCATTAACAAGCAATCCTAATGTAGGGGGGTTTGGTCAGGGAGATGCAGAAATAGTGCTTCAAGATCCATTACGCGTCCAAGGCCTTTTGTTCTTCTTCGCATCTGTTATTTTGGCACAAATTTTTTTGGTTCTTAAAAAGAAACAGTTTGAAAAGGTTCAATTATATGAAATGAATTTCTAGATCCAGAAATTCCTTATCATCAAGTTGATAAAAAGCGCCGAATTCTTGTTGATCAAAAAAATGAAATATGTATTTCTGTAAACTTCCTTAAACCTACTTTGCTTTGTTTTTTGTTTCTAGTATTTTTGCGAGATCTATGGAATTCATTACTTGTATTCCATTTTTAGTACTAGGCACTAGCCAATAGGTATACAAAAACAAAGGAAGAAGATACAAGACAAGGACTGGATAAATGAAATGAAAGGAACAGGTACCTCTAGGAAGGATTATAAGTCTTCCTAATCTTCTATTCGACACAAGAAAAGAAAAGGTGGAACTCCTTTTTCTTGTGTCGTCTTGTATCGAAATAATAATGCTTTTTCTCTTGTTCACCAAAGATTAATATTTCTTCTTTTACGGATATATTGGAAATCTTTTGTTTAGATTCATACATTCATTATTTTAAATAAATAAAAACATAAGAAATAAGAAGTAGTAGACAAACAAAAAGTTTTAGAGGGGAGTCATTCATTGAGTAAATGGAGCTTCTTCTTCTATTATTCAATTAACTTCCACTTTAAATTTATATTATTTATTTTTCAATATTACTAAAAATTTACCTGTTTGGTTGAAAAGCGGGGCG